AATTTTTTTCGCTATTTTTTTTCGAGAACCACCTAAAGTTCCAACTAAAAAATGAATTTTCATTCTCTCAATTGAAGTAATGAGCCTACCAATGTTGGTAGGCTCATTACTTCAATTCAACTAGTCCCCGTGTTCCTCGAATGGATCTCTTAGTTGTTGAGAAGGTTGCCCAAAAGCGGTATATAAGGCGTACCCGGTAAAACTTACAAGTAAACCAGATAAAAAGATGGCGACTAGGGTTGCTGTTTCCATTATGATTATATAATTTCAAGACTCAAACGGATCTATTATAAGATCGTTTATTTACAACGGAATGGTATACAAAGTCAACAGATCTCAATGAATACAATAAGATTTATGGCTACACAAACTGTTGAGAACAGTTCTAGATCGGGTCCAAGACGAACTACTGTAGGGAGTTTATTAAAACCATTGAATTCGGAATATGGTAAAGTAGCTCCGGGGTGGGGAACGACTCCTTTGATGGGTGTCGCAATGGCCCTATTTGCGGTATTTCTATCTATTATTTTGGAGATTTATAATTCTTCCGTTTTATTGGATGGAATTTCAATGAATTAAATCTATAAGAATCACAAAATCCTATTGAATAAAAAATCAATCCGTTAGAACTCGAATTTCTGGCCTATTCTGTTTTGGTTCTGTTTTGGTAGTTCGACCGTGGAATTTCTTTCTGTATTTCCGGAATATGAGTGTGTGACTTGTTATAATTGATTCTATTGATAGTACAGAGAATAGGTCTGTCACCTTGATAGGGGTGGTTCTACTTCGTCGGATATTTATTCGAGTATCTGGAACACGAACTATAGGAACTAGATTAAGAAATATTTGAACTATGATTCATACTTAATATTTGACCTCGTGCCCGGACTGCAAAAAAAAATTCAATTTGAAAAAAAAAAAGAAAAATCTTTCTTTTTTTAGTCATTTTATTTAATTTATGGAATACATGATGAACCAACGGTTCTTACTCAGGGAATTCTTGGGTTAGCTTATGATTTTTTGTTGAATCATCACGGTTCTAGTATGAATCTGAGGTTTGAATCGATTCATAGGGTCTTAACAAGAGAATTCCTATCAAGTCAATAATAAAGAAAGCAAAAAAGCCACATTACATTAGAGACAAAAAAAGAAGGGAAAGAGAGGATTCAAGAGGCCCGTCGAGCCAACTTGATATTTTGGTATTATCACCACAAAGAAGAAGTTTCGGATTTTTTTCTTCTTTCGTACATTTAAAGAAGATTGAATTGGAGATTAAGAAGTTTCAAACTTTCTATTACATATCCGACTATTCTTTTTTTATTGGGGTGTTTTTGCTTGAGCTGTACGAGATGAAAGTCTCATATACAGTTCTGAGGGGGGGATTTTCACCTATCTCAATAAAGTCTATGATTGGTTCGAAGAGCGCCTCGAGATTCAAGCGATTGCGGATGATATAACTAGTAAATATGTTCCTCCCCATGTCAATATATTTTATTGTTTAGGGGGAATTACGCTTACCTGTTTTTTAGTACAAGTAGCTACAGGGTTTGCTATGACTTTTTACTACCGCCCGACCGTTACTGAAGCCTTTGCCTCTGTTCAATACATAATGACGGAAGCTAACTTTGGTTGGTTAATCCGATCAGTTCATCGATGGTCGGCAAGTATGATGGTCCTAATGATGATTCTACATGTTTTTCGTGTGTATCTCACCGGCGGATTTAAAAAACCTCGCGAATTGACTTGGGTTACGGGTGTGGTTCTGGCAGTATTGACCGCATCTTTTGGCGTAACCGGTTATTCCTTACCTCGGGACCAAATTGGTTATTGGGCGGTGAAAATTGTAACAGGTGTGCCTGAGGCTATTCCTGTAATAGGATCGCCTTTGGTAGAATTATTGCGCGGAAGTGCTAGTGTGGGACAATCCACCTTGACTCGTTTTTATAGTTTACACACTTTTGTATTGCCACTTCTTACTGCTGTATTTATGTTAATGCACTTTCCAATGATACGTAAACAGGGTATTTCTGGTCCTTTATAGAGAAGATATATAATAGATATTTGTAATCAATCATTTACCATTAAGAAAAGAGGAGGAATAATAGTATTTTATTGCTACAAGTATGGATTATTGAAAATAATAAGACATGGATTTGGATATTTCCCTTCAACTAATCGTGTCAAATAACTAATATTGTGTAGTTGAAGGGAATGCTCCGAAGAGAAAATGGATTATGGGAGTGTGTGACTTGAACTATTGATTTGTCTGTGTAGATATATGTCTGCCACATTTGAATTCACAACCAAATGTGTCTTTGTTCCAACCATTGTACAACCTCTATACAGAAGATAGGCCGGTTTACTTGAAGAGAATCTTTTCTATGATCAGATCTAAAGCATGTTGTGCATGAGTAGGCTCCGTAAGATCTAGTATAATTAAGTAAAATAGATAAAGATTCTGTTTTATTTTATCTATTTCACTTAATGAATTTCCTACTTA